TAAATAATCCGTTATGTATTGGCGATCTATTGATTTTCCCCTTGTAAAATTCGAACGTCTGTAGTACTATCTTCGGTGTCGGAGTCCACTTTGTTAAGTCAAAAACGTTTCGGGATATAGCTCAGCTTGGTAGAGCACCTGCTTTGGGAGCAGGGTGTCGTAGGTTCAAATCCTACTATCCCGATTTCACGATCAACAGGTGATTTCTTCCATGAAAATCAAAATTTAGAATCAGAAAGAGCTATTGATTGAATTGAAGTTCTTTTTTATACTCTTCTATCATAACTAGAAATTATTATTTATAACCTTGTTATAGTACTATAATTATTAACTTAACATTAACTCAAAATTACTAATGAGTTTAGACGAAAAATTTATTCCAATTCGAAACACTTTTTATGACATTATCGCTGGTTTCTTTCAAACAATAGCGAGATTATTTGGATATCCAAAGAATCCAGGAATGCCTACAATTCCTGATGTTTCAAGCGAAGTCTATTCTAAATCAAGGCTTCTTGATAGTCTTCCCCGTCATAAAACATTCTGGCCACCAATTCAACGCCCGGAAACGTGGTTTGAGATGATTTTTGGGCCAACTCCAAAAGTTGAAACAGTTCCAAAGTATATTTATGAGAGTCAAGATGAAGGATTTTATAATTTTTATATCGAAAATTATAAAAATATTTATTTTTTACCAGATTGGCTATCTCAATTTATTCAAGTCAAACTAAATATTTGTTTAGATCTAACCGTTCTAGAAACAATAAGGGAAGTTTTATTTGTAGGTTTAATGGTTTATTCTCAGATTGTTATATTCAGAATAGCATTATCTTGGTTTATTTATATTAACCCGTATACTTTGCCGTGGTGTTATTTAGCTGCTGCAGTTGATTGGACAGAAGAGATTCTACAAGGTATTGTTCCCGCAATTCTTGGTGTCAACGTTACTGGTAGTGTATTTTTGGGTCTGCTTGGTGTAATGGCAGATAGTTTGAATCATTTAGTCTTCACAATGCCTTTCTTAGCAAGCGAAGGTGAAGAAACAAAAATGTTAATTAACGACGAAATGAGAGATGTTCTTAAATTTCATTATTTACCAATTCTGTGGTATAGGTATCCAATTCCAAATGAGATAAGAGAATTCTGGTATAATGAACGACCGGATATTTTGAAATATATGCAAAATGCTTATAAAGATTTAGATATTCAATTTTTACCGGATAATGTAGTACAACAATTGAATCAGCAAATAGTATCAACTAATTTAATCTACGATTCAGCTTCAACACAAATTATATCAACAGCTACTTCAGTTCAAACCCATATTGATAATAATAGTTTAGACTTTCTTAACGATGTCTTCCATTATTTTTAAACAAATTCAATAAGTTAATAAATAACTTAATTGCTAACTTAGATTACTTAGAAGTTTTTTACTAACATAAGGAAGATTGTTGAATATATGTGGATAATCGGATATAAATGATAGACTTAGTTGTTCCTTATCTTGAATTATTGATTAGTATATCTCTCACTCTTTACTTTAAAAAAAGCAGTAGATTTTAAATAGATTAATATCATAATCGGTCTATAATAAATTACAGATGGATTATGATATTAATATTCAAACCTTTATCCAAACCCTTGTATGTGTTTTTTTAACTAGATAAATGTTATCTTAGATTACTTCATAAAAGTTAAAAAATACATATAAATAATAAAAATAAAATAATATAAATTCTAAATAAGATTAAACAAACAATACTAGGTTATAGTATTTCTTTTTTCCTACCTACGTTAATCATAATCTTAAAAAAAAATTTTGTCAAGGTTTAAGAAAAAAGAAAAAATAATTTTTAACATTAAAAAGAACTGTTATGAAAGTAATTAAGATTACTATTCAGGCTCTTGGGAAGATATTGACCCTGAAAACAAGAATGTCGATGTTTTGGTTGAAACATACGCTGAATATAGTTATAGGGTTACTTTTGCAACCCCTAAATATCTCCAATCTTTACTGAACAAGGGAAGAATGGATTACTGGGGACCAGGTTATCCATTTATCGTTGTGAACAAATTAACTCCAGAAATTTTTGAACAGGCCGTCAAAGGTTTTGCAGAAGAAGAAAAAGAAGATGGTGGATATTGGTTAAAGGTTCATCATTTTGGAGGATGGCATGGGGCTATCGATGAAAGCATATTTGACTAACTCAAAGCGAAACGTCGGGAAAGACGAGAAAAATTAGACGAATTCGAGGATGGATTAGATGAATTAGAAGAAGCAGTAGATGAATTAGACGAATTTCTAAATTTTTCCAGAATTTAGAAATTTTTCTTCTCAACCAAAACGCTCTTTGAAAGAATCAATTCGATAATGAACTTGATTAACCCTCATTCTAAAATCATTCATTGGACTTTTGAAAGGATTCCTGAACTAGAAAAAATTGAAATTATTC